TAGAAAGAAGAATTATTTTCTATTTTCAGGGTATGAACCTAAAAGCTTAATTTTAGCTTATCTTTCTATATTTAGGTGTAATGATGCACATTGAATTTTGATTTCAAAGGATTAGTTTAATTCTAAATAATATAATAAGAGTAATATAATTACATTATCTATTCTATCAAAATAGCCCTTTATTCAGGCATCTTATTATTTATTTAATAGTTTTCTTAGGAACATGATTTGAAATTAATTTTAAAATTCTGTGGAAGGATCATATTTGGTCCTTTCAAACAAATTTTTATATTAAATTAGAAAATTTAGTTTATTTAATTTTAATAAATTATATATTATTATATAATTACTGTTAATGTTAATTAAATGTTTTAAAAAAAGTATAAAAGAAAAGGGGGGGATAATATATATATATATATAAGACTATTTAGGAAAAGGGAAAGAATACTAATATATAACGGATAAGAATATTTAGACGGTGTAAGCCAACATCCCAAGTAGAGATAGGAGTGGATTGAGTAGGTAACAGATACATGATAGATAACAATGTGACGCATGATCAATATGGAATGGTTGGAAAAGAAGAAGTGAGATAAAGAGAGATGTTTACTAATAAGAAATAGGGGGATATAAGAGACTGAGATATAGGGTTAGAAGGATCAGACTATAAGGAATATGTAAATAGGAGGATTTAGGTTATGGTAATAGTACAGTTAATACAAGGAGTATATAGAGTTATAGTATATGGAATAGATGATAGTAGATATAAAGAATCAAGGTATGTAAGTATTTAGATATGGGTAACAGTACATGATATTAGAGAATAGTAATACTGGTATATAGATAGGACATTATAATGATATAAATATTTATAGGTGGGTGAATAATATGGCGATGAACACGAGTAGAGACGGAGGATCCAGGGAGGGGGGGGGTCTATAAACCTGTTCCTTTTGATATTCTAATTATAATAATTAGAAGTTTGATTCTTTCTTTTTAATTTGGAATTTGAACTTTATTATATGTAAGGTTTTCTTAAATTTCTAAATGAGTTTTTATTTTTCAGTGTTTATTTTTGGTTTTTATTTTAAGATAAAACCAGGGTTTTAATTATAACTGACAAAAATTGTGCCAGCCGTCGCGGTTATACAATTAGTTAAATTAAATTTTTTCGGCTAAATATTATATTATTTTTATAATTAAAATTTTTATTTTGAGGTGAAATTCAAATTTAATAATTTTTTATTAGTTTATATAGATATATGAAATTCACTAATAGACTAGGATTAGATACCCTATTATTGTGATTGTAAATTTGCTTTAATATTAATAGTTATTTTCTTAAAATTAAAAGAATTTGGCGGTTATTTATTCTCTCCAGAGGAACCTGCCCCGTAATTGATAATCCACGATTGATTTAACTTAAATTTTGCTTATATATCGCTGTCATTGAATGTTTTATAAGAATATTTTCTTTAAATTTTATGAATTTAATGTTAGGTCAAGATGTAGCTATATTTAAGTGGAGGTGGGTTACATTGATTTTATTTTTGGATGGTTAGATTAAATTCTATCTTAAAATTGGATTTGGTTGTAATTTTTATAAAACTTTTAATTTTGATCTGAGTTCTAAATAATGTACACATCGCCCGTCACTCTCATTATAAAATAGTTGGGATAAGTCGTAACAAAGTAGGCCTACCGGAAGGTGGGCCTGGTAAGTTCAAGATGTTTCCTTTAGGGAACTTATTATTTACATTAATAATTTATGTTGTGCAATTCAACTCATCTTGATTAATATTTTTATAATTTTCTAATTATATTTATTTTTTTAATAAAAATATTTTGTTTTTTAGTATTTTCAAGAATTAATATTTTTTCATTTTTATAACTGTGAAGGTTAAAATTTTCTATAGATTAAGTATTTATAATTTGGAGTACCTTTTGCATCAGGGTTTAATAAAATTAATAAATTATTTTTTTTTCTCGAAACTTTAAGATTTAAAATATAATGTTTATTTTTGTTTCAAAAAAATTTATAATTATATTTTAGAGGTTATATGCTTTTCATTTAAGGTGATATCTAGTTTTCTAATAATTGAATATAATTCATTTTTAATAATGCTTTAATTAATTTAATTATTAAAAGTTTATTAATTAAAAATAAGAGGGGATAAGCTCTCTTTTTTTTTAAAAATGTTAGTTTATAAAATATTATTTAGGATTAAAAATTTCCATTAATTATTTTGTTATAATTATATATTTTTTATAAGTATTTATTTATTTTTAATTATATATTAGAATTTTTCTTTTAATTTTTAAAAGATTTAATAATGTTAAAATTAGTAATTTAGGTAATTTATTTATAGGAACTCGGCAACTTTTATTTTCACCTGTTTAACAAAAACATGTTCTTTTGTTTTTAATATAAGATCGGGCCTGCCCATTGATTACAAATATTAAAAGGCTGCGGTATTTTAACTGTACGAAGGTAGCATAATCACTTGTCTTTTAATTGGAGGCTAGAATGAATGGTTTGATGAAAAATAATCTTTCTTTAAATAATTAATTTGAATTTAATTTTTTAGTTAAAAAGCTAAAATTCTTTTATAGGACGAGAAGACCCTATAGAGGTTTACTAATTTTATAAATTATATTTTTTTGTTTATTAATTTATTTTTTAGAATAATTAGTTTTGTTGGGGTGACAATGAAATTTTATTAACTTTTATTATTTTTTTTTATTAATTTATATTTTTTTGATCCGAAATTTTCGATTATAAGATTAACCTACCTTAGGGATAACAGCGTAATCTTTTTGGAGAGTTCATATCGATGAAAAGGTTTGCGACCTCGATGTTGAATTAAGATAAGGGACAGGGGTAGATTTTTGTCTTTTTGGTCTGTTCGACCATTATATTCTTACATGATTTGAGTTCAGACCGGCGTGAGCCAGGTCGGTTTCTATCCTTATTTTTAGTAATTTAGTACGAAAGGACCAATTACTTTAATTATATTATTTATTTTTGATTAATTATAACTATTTTGGCAGATTAGTGCTATAAATTTAGAATTTATGTATGTGTTTATTACACAAATAGTAATATATTTGATTATTTTTATCTTCTTACTTATTATAATTTTACTTTCTGTAGCTTTCGTAACTTTATTGGAACGTAAAGTTTTAGGCTATATTCAGTTACGAAAGGGTCCTAACAAGGTTGGATACATAGGTTTATTACAACCATTTAGTGACGGTTTAAAATTATTTTTTAAGGAACAGACTTATTTGTATATATCAAATTTCATAATTTATTATTTCTCTCCTGTTTTTATATTAATGTTATCTTTTAGATTATGATTATTATTTCCTTTTATAGTTAATGTTTATAATTTTAATTTAGGATTTTTATATTTTTTATGTTGTACAAGTTTAGGTGTTTATGGTGTTTTAATATGTGGTTGGTCTTCTAATTCTAATTATTCTATATTAGGATCACTCCGTTGTATAGCCCAAACTATTTCTTACGAAGTAAGAATATCTATAATTTTATTATGTTTAATTTTATTTGTTTATGGTTTTGATTTAATTTTATTTTCTTCTTTTCAAAATTATATTTGATTTATATTTTTTTCTTTTCCTTTGTTTTTTTGTTGAGTTTCCTCTTTCTTGGCTGAAGTTAATCGTTCACCATTTGACTTTGCCGAAGGTGAATCAGAGTTAGTTTCAGGATTTAATGTTGAGTATAGAAGAGGGGGTTTTGCTTTTATTTTTTTATCAGAATATATAAATATTATTTTTATAAGTTTATTAACTGTTATTTTCTTTTTAGGTTGTGATTTAAATTCTTTATTATTCTTTTTAAAATTAGTATTTATTATTTTTTTAGTAATTTGAGTTCGAGGAACTTTACCTCGTTTTCGTTATGATAAATTAATATATTTAACTTGAAAGGTTTTTTTACCAGTTTCTTTAAATTATTTTATTTTTTATATAGGTTTTATTACTTTTATATTTGAGTATTTATAATCATTATTATAGGTTAAGTTGATAGAAGAATTGAACTTCTTTTTTATATTTTCAAAATATACGCTTGTCTAAAGCTTAGTCAACTAATCTGTTAGTTTATCTCATATTTTTAATATAATTGGGTTAATAATGAAATATATAAAATATAAAGTTGTAATAATTTGTCCCGTTGTGATAAATGGTTCTTCGGCTGGTCGTGCTCCAATTCATGTTAATAAAAGTACTATGGTAAAAAAAGATCAGAATATTATTTGATTAATAGGGTAAAATATATTTCTTTGAAACTTATTTTTTGATGTTAAAGGAATAATTATTATTATAAGAATAGATAAAATTATAGCTACAACACCACCTAATTTATTAGGAATTGAACGTAAAATTGCATATGCAAAAAGAAAATATCATTCCGGTTGAATATGAATTGGAGTGACTAAAGGATTTGCTGGGATAAAGTTTTCAGGATCACCTAATAACCGAGGTTCTAATAAATTAATTATTAAAAATAAATATAATGCAACCAATATACCTATAATATCTTTAATTGAGAAGTAGGGATGAAAAGGTATTTTGTCATAATTTCTATTAATACCTGTTGGGTTATTAGATCCTGTTTGGTGAAGAAATAATAAATGAATTATTGTTATTCCGGCTAGAATAAATGGTAATAAAAAGTGTAATGTAAAAAATCGTGTTAATGTGGCATTATCAATTGAGAACCCACCTCATAATCATTTTACAATTTCATTTCCTAAATATGGGATAGCTGATATTAAATTAGTAATTACTGTAGCTCCTCAGAAAGATATTTGTCCTCATGGTAATACATATCCTAAGAAGGCTGTTGCTATAATAATAAATAATATAATTACACCTACACTTCATGTTATAAATAATTTATAAGACCCATAATATATTCCTCGTCCAATATGTAAATATAAACAAACAAAAAATATTGATGCTCCATTGGCGTGTATATTTCGTAATAGTCATCCTGAATTTACGTCTCGTGTAATATGAATTACTCTATCAAATGCGATGTTAATATCAGCCGTATAATGTATAGCTAAAAAGACACCAGTTAAGATTTGAATAATTAAACACATTCCTAAAAGTGAACCAAAATTTCATCAAATTGAAATTGATGATGGAGTTGGCAAGTCAAATAATGAAGAATTTATAATTTTAATTATAGGATGAGATTTTCGAATTGGTTTTTTCATAATTTTTCTTTCGTATTGGTCCTTCAAATGTATTTGTAATAAAAATTACATAAATTATTGTTATTAGTAAATATAAAGCCATTATAATTGTAATATAAGATCTTTGTGTATTAAATAATTTTATTATGGATATATTTTGTTGTCCATCTATAGTTTGAATTATAATTCTATTATAAGATAATATTTCTTCTTTTAATAAAATTATAGTAACTACAATAGAAATTATTATTATAACTAAAGTTTTAAATGAGAACTTTATAATTTCGTTTGAAGCGATTCTAGCTATATATATAAATAACACTAGTATTCCTCCTAGTATCACTAAAATTAAAATATATGAATATCATGAGTATTTTATTCAAATTCTTATTGTAATTGATGATATAAAGGTAATTAAAATTAAATTAAATCCTATTCTTAAAGGGTGTTTTAGTGCTATTATAGTTGTTGATATTATAATTATAATCATAAAAATTATTTTCATAATCAGCGAGTATTTTATTTAAAATATTAATTTTGGGGATTAAAGTAAGGATTTATTATTCTCTTGCTGAAGTTTTAAAGAATTTTCTATCTATGATTTACAAGATCATTATTTTTTTTAAACTATTAAAACTAATTTTATTAAATTATTTAATTTTTTGATATATATTCTTATGTGGTTTAGTTATTTTATGTTCTTCTCGTAAACATTTATTATTAACTTTATTAAGATTGGAATATTTGGTTGTTGTAATTTTTTTTTCTTTCTTTTTTTTTCTTTATAGATATTTAAGAGAGTATTACTTTATTATTTTTTTTTTAACTTTTTCTGTTTGTGAAGGGGTTTTAGGTCTTTCAGTTCTTGTATCAATAATTCGTTGTCATGGCAATGATAACTTAATAAATATTAGAAGTTTAATATGATAAAAATATTAATTTTTTATTTTTTTTTGATCCCATTATGTTTTTTAAATAATTGAATAATCTTGATTTGTTCTTTTTTTCTTTCTTTATTTTTATTTTTAAATATGAGAATATTTACTTTTTTTTATAGTTCTTTAAGATATGGTTTTATGATGGATGTTCTTTCTTCTTCTTTAATTTATTTAAGTATTTGAATTAGAATATTAATAATTTTGGCTAGATATAAAATTAGTTTCTCAAGTTCATCAAACTATTTTATTTTAGTTGTAACTTTTTTATTACTTTTTTTAATTCTTTCTTTTTCAACTCAAAATATTTTTTTATTTTATGTTTTCTTTGAATCTAGTTTAATCCCAACTCTTTTATTAATTTTTGGTTGGGGTTATCAGCCTGAACGCCTTTCTTCAGGATTTTATTTACTTTTTTATACTCTTTTTGGTTCTTTACCTCTTTTATTGTCAATTTTTTATATTAATAATTCTTGTAATAGTATATTTTATCCTTTAATTTTAGTTAATTATAATTTTTATTTATATTTAGGTTTAATTTTGGCTTTTTTAATTAAAATACCTATAATTTTTTTTCACTTTTGGTTACCCAGGGCTCATGTAGAAGCTCCTATTTCTGGTTCTATAATTTTGGCTGGTATTCTTTTAAAATTAGGAGGGTATGGGTTAATACGTGTTTTAAATTTTATCGAAGGATTTTTTATAATTAATAATGTTTTTTTTATTAGATTAAGTTTATTTGGTATAATAGTGATTGGTTTTATTTGTATATTTCAGGTTGACATAAAATCTTTAATTGCTTATTCATCTGTAAGACACATGGCTTTAGTAATTTGTGGTATTTTTTCAATAAATAACTTAGGTATATTAGGTTCTCTTATTTTAATAATTGGTCATGGTCTTTGTTCTTCGGGTTTATTTTGTTTGGCTAATTTAATTTATGAACGTTCAAATAGTCGTAGATTTTATTTTAATAAAGGTATAATTAGTTTAATACCTAGATTATCTTTTTTTTGATTTTTATTTTGTGCTAATAACATGGCTAGACCTATAACTTTAAATTTATTAGGCGAAATTTTTATTATTAATAGTGTTATAAGATGATCATATTATTCTTTCTTTTTTCTATTTTGAGGTTCATTTTTAAGATGTTGTTATAGAATTTATTTATATTCTAATACTCAACATGGTTCTTTATATTCTGGTTTAAAATCTATTTTTAATATTAATTTACGTGAATATATATTACTTTTTTTTCATTGTTTTCCTTTAAATTTTATAATTTTAAAAATTGATATTTTTATAGTTTGATTATGTTTGAATAGTTTAATAAGAATAATAATTTGTGGTGTTATAGGTATAATATTATTTCAGACTTTGAAAAATACTTCTCTTTATATAATTAGATCATTTTTTTTATTTACTTTAGGATTATTAATATTCTTATTAGGTCTTTCTTTTATATATTTTGATCAAATTTTTTTATTAGATTGAGAATTTATTAGCTATAATAGAATAATAATTACTTTAACTTTAATTTTTGATTGAATATCTTTACTTTTTGGAGGTTGTGTTTTTTTTATTTCATCAATAGTTATTTTATATAGTCATAGTTACATAATTTCAGATTTTAATAAAATTCGATTTTTATATTTAGTTTTAATATTTATTTTTTCTATATTTATACTTATTATAAGACCAAATTTAATTAGTATTTTAATTGGTTGAGATGGTTTAGGTTTGGTTTCTTACTGTTTAGTTATTTATTTTCAAAATTATAAATCACATAGAGCGGGAATATTAACTATTTTAACGAATCGTATTGGGGATGTTGCAATTCTTTTATCTATTTCTTGAATAATAAATTTTGGTAGTTGACATTTTTTTTATTATTTATCTATTTATGATTGGTGAATATTTTATTTAATTATTTTATTAGTTTTAGCTGGTTTTACAAAAAGAGCTCAAATTCCCTTTTCTTCTTGATTACCTGCTGCCATGGCTGCTCCAACTCCTGTTTCTGCTTTAGTTCATTCTTCAACTTTAGTAACTGCTGGTGTTTATCTTTTAATTCGTTTTAGTTCAATAATTTATATATTTAATTGTGATTTTTTTTTGGTATTATCTTTAATAACTATATTTATATCAGGCTTAGGTGCTAACTTTGAATTTGATTTAAAAAAAATTATTGCTTTATCTACTTTAAGACAGTTAGGTTTAATAATAACTATTCTCTTTTTAGGTTTTCCTTATTTATCATATTTTCATTTATTAACACATGCTTTTTTTAAAGCTTTACTTTTTTTATGTGCTGGATTAATTATTCATGTTATAAATGATACTCAAGATATTCGTTTTATAGGAGGTCTTTCTTATCAGCTTCCTTTTACAATTACATGTTTTTGTATTTCAAATCTTTCTTTATGTGGCTTTCCATACCTTTCTGGATTTTATTCAAAGGATTTAATTTTGGAAATGTCAACTTTTACAGGTTCTAATATTTTTATTTATATAATTATATATATTTCTGTAGGTTTAACAGTTTCTTATAGTGTACGTTTAATCTATTATACTATAAATCTTTATCCTAATTCTTATACTTGTCAAAATTATTCGGAAGATAAGTTAATGAATTTTTCTATAATCTTTTTGGTTATAATATCTATATTTTCAGGTAGTCTTTTAATATGATTAATTTTTACGACACCTTCTTTTTTAGTTTTATCAACTTTTATAAAGTTAATATCTTTATTTATAATTTTTATAGGTGTATTTTTGGGGTATGAATTATCAATTTTTTATTATAATTCATTTTCAAATTATTTAATTTTTTATAAAATTTCTTCTTTTTTAGGAAGCATGTGATTTATACCTTCTTTTAGAACTTATATTTTAAATAATAACTTTTTTAAAATTTCATTTAATTTAAATCAAAATTTAGAAGTTGGTTGAGGGGAATTAATTTTCTCAAAACTATCTTTTTTCTACGTAGTAGTTTTGAGAAAATTTGTTCATTTTTTTTATTATAATAATCTAAAAATTTATATAATTTCTTTTTTTTTGTTTTCTTTAATATTTTTTGTCTATTAATACTTGAATAGCTTAATTATAAAGCTTAATATTGAAGATATTACTATGGGATTTATCTCTTCAGGTATTTATAAAAATAAATATTTTTTCTTTTCATTGAAAATGAAATGTTTTATTTTAAACTATATAAATATAAGAGAAAAACGGATTTTAACCGCTTTAAAAGATAGTTAGCGGCTTCTTTTAGTTACAACATTCTCTTTTAACTAGATTTTTAATCAATAATTTCATTAACAGTGAAATACCTCTATTTTGGTTTTAGTTAAAAGTAAGGGGCTTTAGCCCTATTTTTAGGTCGAAACTAAATGTAAAATTTACTTCATTACTTGAGGATAATTCTTATTAGAATAATTTTTAATTGCAAATTAAATGTTATTATTAACTATAACCCCAATTTCTTCATTCTAGAATTCCGTTTTTTCATTCATGATATAATCCAACAATTAAAATAATTAAAAAAGTTGATGTTACAATAAATCATGATTTTATTTTAGTTATTTGTATAATTTTAATTGTTGGTATTAAAATTACAATTTCTACATCAAAAATTAAAAAGATAATTGCAATTATAAAAAATTGAATAGAGAATGGTATTCGTGATGATCTTTTAGGGTCAAACCCACATTCAAATGGTGTTATTTTTTCTCGGTTGTTTTTTGCTTTCTTCGAAATAACCGAGCATAGTGTGATAAGAATTAAACTAATAATTAGTCTAATTATAATTGATGATCTGGTTAATAGAATTATTTTTTCTCTTATGAGACCTCTTAATTGGAAGTTAAGTATACTTTATATACTAAAAAAATAACTACCTCATCAGTAAATTGAAATATATAAAAATAATCATACTACGTCAACAAAATGTCAGTATCAAGCGGCTGCCTCAAATCCAAAATGGTGTTTACTTGAAAAATGAAATTTAATAGTTCGGATTAGGCAAACTAATAAAAATGTAGTTCCAATAATTACGTGGATTCCATGGAATCCAGTTGCTATAAAGAAACAAGATCCATAGACGGAGTCACTAATCGTAAATGGGGACTCTAAATATTCATATGCTTGTAGAATAGTGAAATAAATCCCCAACGTAACTGTTACAAATAATCCCTTAATTGTTTGGTTATGATTTTTATTTATAATACTGTGATGTGCTCATGTAATAGTAATACCTGAAGATAATAAAATTGTTGTATTTAGAAGAGGAATATCTATAGGGTTAAAAGTTTGAATACCTTTCGGAGGCCAGGTTATACCGATTTCAATAGTTGGTGCAAGTCTACTGTGAAAGAAGGCTCAGAAGAATGAAATGAAAAAGAAGACCTCTGAAATAATAAATAAAATTATACCTCACTTTAATCCATTAGTTACTATAATGGTGTGTTTGCCTTGATAAGTTCCTTCACGAACAATATCTCGTCATCATTGTAATATTGTTAATAATAAAATTATAATACCTAGTATTATAAGTGTTGGATTTTTTATATGAAATCATATAACTATACCTGATGTTATTGTTATAGCTCCAATTGATCCCGTTAAAGGTCATGGACTAGGATCTACTAAATGAAATGGATGATTACTTTTTGTCATAATTTACTTCACTTGAATATAGTGTTGTTAATACTGAGAATACATAAGCTTGAATTATTGCTACTGCCGTCTCGAATAATATTAGTCCAATTTGAATTGTTATTAATATTATAATTATTACTGCAGATGCTCTTGTAGTATTATTACCCAATAATCTTATGAGCAAATGTCCAGCAATTATGTTAGCTGTTAACCGTACGGCTAATGACCCAGGTCGAATAATATTACTAATTGTTTCAATGCATACTATAAAAGGTATTAATATTCCTGGCGTACCTGCTGGGATTAAGTGTCTAAATATATGTTGCGTTTTATTAATTCATCCAAATAATATAATTGATAATCACAAAGGTAACGATAATGCTAATGAAAAAATTAAATGTCTTGAACTAGTAAAAATGTAAGGTAATAACCCTATTATGTTATTAACTAAAATAAATATAAATAATGATGTCATTATTAATGTTAATCCTTCACTTTTAGATAAAAGTGTTTTAAATTCTTGATGTAACGTTTTATAAATTAAATCAATTAATATTTTTTGTCGTGATTTAATAATTCAATATGGGTAAGGTATAATTATTAAAATAATTATGGTTCTTATTCAATTTATTGAATAATATATTGATGTAGATGGATCAAAAGTTGAAAATAAATTTGTTATCATTTTCAATTAAGAATATTTATTTTTATATTTTTTTTTGTTCTTTCAATTTTATAATTTTTGTTAAAATATGTTATTCTATTAACTACGATAATTATTATAATAAATATAATTATTAATGTTAATCATGATAATGGTGCTATTTGTGGTATAGAAAAATATTATATTTAATTTTTTCAGTCTGACAATCTGATGTTTTTTATAAACTAATTTTTCCATTAAGAGTATGTGTTAATTACTATATTTTGGTTTAAGAGACCATTGCTTTACTTTCAGCCACTTAATGATTTATTTTTTAATCATCTAATAAATTGTTTTGTGTTTACACTTTCAATTGTAATTGGTATAAATCTGTGATTTGCTCCACAAATTTCTGAACATTGCCCATATATAATTCCAGGACGGTTAATAAATATTGATCCTTGATTAAGACGTCCTGGAATGGCATCAATTTTGATTCCAAGACTTGGAATAGTTCATGAATGTAATACGTCTGTTGCAGTTACAATAATACGAATTTGGTTATTTATGGGTAATGTGATCCGGTTATCAGTTTCTAATAAACGAAATTCATTTATTTCAATTTCTCTAGTAGGTTTTATATATGATTCAAATTCGATGTTTTTAAAATCTGAATATTCATATCTTCAGTATCATTGGTGTCCGATTGCTTTAATAGTTAACGAAGGGTTTTTAGTTTCATCTATCATATATAAAATTCGAAGCGAGGGTAAAGCAATAAGAATTAAAATTATTGCTGGGATGATTGTTCAAATAATTTCAATTATTTGGTTTTCTATCATAAATCGGTTAATTATTTTGTTAAAAAGTATTTTAAATATAATTCAAGCGATTAAAGTTGTAATTATAATTAAAATAATTATTGTATTGTCATGAAAAAATATTAATTGTTCTATTAAAGGTGAGTTAGGATCTTGAAAATTAATCTGTGATCATTTTCTAATTTCTAAAAAAAGATAACTCTTTATAAATGAATCTTAAATTCATTGCATATATTTCTGCCATATTAGAAGTTAAATGCAATAGGCATTTCGTTATATGAATGTTCAGCAGGTGGGTAATTTTGTAATCATTCAATTCTGGAATTTATATTTATAACAAACATAACTTTTCGTTTAGATACTATTCTTTCCCACATAATTATAATAAATATTATAGTTCCTAAAATTGAAATAGTAGATCCGATTGATGAAATTACGTTTCATGATATATATATGTCTGGATAATCTGAATATCGTCGAGGTATTCCTCTTAAACCTAAAAAGTGTTGTGGGAAAAAGGTCAAGTTTACTCCGATGAATATAGTAAAGAATTGTGTTTTTAATCATTTTGGATTTATTGTTATACCTGTAAATAGTGGATATCATTGAATGAATCCTGCTATAATAGCAAATACTGCTCCTATTGAAAGAACATAATGAAAATGAGCTACCACATAATATGTGTCATGTAATACAATATCAATTGATGAATTAGCTAATACAATTCCGGTTAATCCTCCAATTGTAAATAGAAATACAAATCCTAATGTTCATATTATCGAAGGTGAATAATTAATTATAGATCCATGAATAGTTGCTAGTCATCTAAAAATTTTAATTCCAGTTGGAATAGCAATAATTATAGTGGCTGAGGTAAAATATGCTCGCGTATCTACATCTATACCAACTGTAAATATATGATGTGCTCATACAATAAATCCTAATAATCCAATTGCTAATATAGCATAAATTATACCTGTTGAACCAAATGCATTACTTTTACCACTTTCTTGTCTAATGATATGTGAAATGATTCCAAATCCAGGTAGAATTAAAATATATACTTCTGGATGTCCAAAGAATCAAAATAAATGTTGATAAAGAACTGGATCCCCTCCTCCCGCTGGGTCAAAAAATGAAGTATTTAAATTACGATCAGTTAATAATATTGTAATTGCTCCTGCTAGAACAGGTAACGATAATAATAATAAAAGAGCAGTAATTCCGACTGATCATACAAATAATGGAATTTTTTCTCTAGTCATTCCTGTGGTTCGTATATTAATAATAGTTGAAATAAAATTTACAGCTCCTAAAATTGATGACACCCCTGCAAGGTGGAGTGAGAAAATAGTTAAATCAACTGATGCTCCGTTATGTGCCAAGTTTGCGGATAAAGGTGGATATACTGTTCAACCTGTTCCTGCACCAGCATCTACTATTCTGCCAACTAATAAAAGGGTTAAGGATGGTGGTAATAATCAAAATCTTATATTATTTATTCGGGGGAATGCTATATCAGGTGCTCCAATTATTAATGGGACTAATCAATTACCGAAACCTCCAATCATGATTGGTATAACTATAAAAAAAATTATGATGAAGGCATGAGCTGTTACAATAACATTATAAATTTGGTCATTTCCAATAAATGATCCAGGTTGTCCTAATTCAATACGAATAATTCATCTTATTGATATACCAATTATTCCTGATCATATACCTAGTATGAAGTATAGTGTTCCAATGTCTTTATGATTTGTTGAGAATATTCATTTATTCAATTTTATGTTCTCTAAATTAATTAATTTACTTAGATAAAGTGTCTGATTATAGGTTGTAAATTGTAAATTTATATATGAATTTTTAATTCCTTTATCAGGCTTTATAGTCAATTAAATGATATTAGACTGCAATTCTAAAGTAGTATTTTACTAAAGCCTATAAAATTATATTTATATTTTTAACTTTGAAGGTTAATAGTTTATTTAACTTAAGGATTTATGTTATTCTAATAATTATAGTAACTGGTAGTATTATATTAATCATTAAATTTAATATATATGTAGTTTTTATATTTTTTCTTTTTACATTTCATTTATTAATATAATTATTTATTATAATAATTGGTGTAATTATTCGTATATAATAAAATAATGTAATTATTGATGTTATTATAAGAATAAAAACTGTTATTTTACATTCATTATTTATTAATGATTGAATTACTAATCATTTTGGTAAGAATCCTAAAAATGGTGGTAATCCCCCTAATCTTAATATTATTATAATAAATCTTAATTTTTCAGTTTTTGTTTTTATATTTATTCTTATTTGATTGATGAAATTAATTGATTTTTTTTTAAATCTGTTAGTTAAAATTAAAATTATTAATGAATAAATAATCAAATACTTTATTCATGTTTCGTTATTATAAATAATACATGTTGTTATTCATCCTAAATGGTTAATCGATGAATATGCTATAATTTTTTTTGTCGATGTTTGGTTAATACCCCCGATTGCCCCAATTAGTGCTCTTATAATGGCAAGAACATTGATTATAAAAATATTATTATTTGTATTACTCATTACATACAAAGGTGCGATCCTCTGTCATGTTATTAATATTATACAATTGTTCCATTTTAACTTTTTTATAATATTAATAAATCATAAATGTATGGGTGCTATACCAATTTTTATGCATATTCTTAGAGTAATAATTGATATTGATAGATTATTAATTATATTTTCATTAATTATAATTAAAGGATTTATGATAATTGTGAATAGAAATATTATTGAAGCTATACTTTGAATAATAAAGTAAATTATCTTTGATTCGGATGACATTAGGTTTTTTCTATCTTCTATTAATGGGATAAATGATAATATATTAATTTCTAACCCTATTCATATACTAAATCAATTTTCTGATCTTAATACTATTAATGTTGATATAACAGTTGTTGACAATATTATCAATTTAGTTGAAATTTTTATTAT